ACCGTCCGCTAAAATTTGTCCCTTTTTAATGCATTTACCCTGCTGAATCTGGGCTTTTTGATGCATACAAGTATTTTTGTTGGAACGTTGATACATAACTAATGGAATGCTTAAAGTATACCTATTACCCGATACAATGATCTTGTCAGTATCCGTAGAAATTATTTTTCCCTCATGTTCGGCTATAGCGAGAACCCCCGAATCGAGAGCCGCTTGGCGCTCCAACCCAGTTCCAACAATGCACTTCTCGGAATGAGAAAGTGGAACGGCTTGGCGTTGCATATTCGAACTCATTAAAGCGCGATTCGCATCATTATGCTCGATAAAAGGAATGAGGGAAGCTCCAACAGAAAAATATTGGAAGGGAAAAATACTTCGAAAATGCACCTCTTCCCATGCACTAGTCAGGAATTCTTGCCGGTATCGAGCTGGAACAACCCCCTCTTCCTGAATACCTCGATTCAAGGCCAAAGAATTTCCTGCCGCTACCATATAGTATTCATCTCTACTTGGTGATAAATAAAGCATCTGTACCCTTTTTGATTTCTCATAAATTTCATAAAACGGGCTTTCTAGAGACCCCCAAGAACCAATCCTAGCATGAATTGCTAAGGATCCAATAAGTCCAACATTGATTCCTTCAGACGTGTCAATTGGGCAAATACGTCCGTAGTGACTAGGATGGATATCTCGTATACGAAAACTAGCAGTTCGCCCGGTCAATCCTCCAGGGCCCAAATAACTCAATTTTCTACCATGAACTATTTGTGTCAATGGATTCGTTCGATCCAAAACTTGAGATAATGGATGTAATCCAAAAAAAGATTCATAAGTGGTTGTTAGTGCGGTTGAAGTTACCAAATTCTGAGGAGTCGGTATTAATTTATGCCTAATTGCTCCACATATAGTTCCTCGAACCACATTTTCTAAACGAACCAAAGCCAATCCAAATTGATCTTGTAAGAGATCCGCCACAGAGCGAATACGTTTATTTTTCAAATGATTCATATCGTCACGCGTACCCATCCCAAATTTCATTCCAATCAAATGGTCTGCAGCTGCCAATACATCTCGCGGTAACAAAAATGTATTTTTGGGGGGGATATCAAGGTTCAGTCTCTGATTCATATTTCGTCGACCAATCCTTCCTAACTCGCATCTTTGTTGAAAGAATTTTTTTTGTAATTCTTTACATAAGGATTCAGAAAATACCGGGTCGCCACCTACACAAGCAAATTGTTGATAAAACTCCAAAATAGCATTTTCTTTTGATCCAATTTTTTTTTTATCCTTATCATTCAGGAAAGACAAGAAAATTTCAGGATAGCAAACATTCTCGAGAATTTCTCTTAGATTTGAACCCATAGCTGATGATAGAACTAGAATAGATATTTTCTGTTTCCTACTCACACGAGCCCATATCCTTGCTTTTCTATCAATCTCTAATTCTAATCTTCCTCCCCAATCTGATATTATGGTGCCGGTATAGACCGAAATACCGTTATGGTCCAATTCTGACCGATAATAAATACCGGGGCTTTGCAGTATTTGATTGATCACAATTCTGTATATTCCGTTTACTATAAAAGTTCCCATGGAATTCATTAGAGGAATGTTTCCAATAAAAATGGTTTGCTCTTGCATATCCCTACTGGTTTTCCAAACTAACCCCGCAGATACATATAATTCAGAAGAATATGTAAGCGATTCATACACAGCATCTTTTTCTTTTAGCAAAGGTTCCACCAATTGATATGTTTCCACAAATAATTGAAATTCTATTTCGTGATCCGTATCTTCAATCTTGGGAAACTTATAAAGTTCTTCCGCCAAACCCTCATCAATGAACCTACAAAACCCTTCAAATTGTATCTGATTAAGCCCAGGTATTGTCGACATTCCCTCACTTCCAGCCCGGAACATTTGAAATGAATTTCCCATTTATAGAAAAATCCCACTATTAGCGCATTCTTCATCGAAGCATATAGATCGACCCAACGCCGATGGAATTTATATTCTTTTTGCTGAATCACATAAAATTTTAACCAATTCCATACCAGAGATGTTCATATATGGAAATTACGAAATATGTATGAACGGGGGAATGCAGAATTTTTTCTACTCAAGTCCATTTTTTGAATCTAATTTGTAAGAGAAGAGATGAAAGGAATTGATAAAAAATTCTTGGAACCCAAATTAGGCTGCTTAGATTTATGGACTTTATTATATCAGAACAAAAGTGATTCAATTCAATTACTAGTATTCTAATGATATTACATATTCCAACCCCTCGCCGAGATAAAGATAGAATAAGCAGAAACAGTACAACGTTGATTTTTTCTTTCTTAACCACCCGATTTCGTTGTAAAAAAAAAAAAGATTTGCCGATAAAAGAAAGAGAAACTTTGACCTATTATCTTATTATTACTAGAATTCGTAAAATACGCTTGGGAAGCTAGCTAAATTTAGACTTTTTTCGTCAACCGATTCAATAAAAAATGGAAATATTTTTTGAAAAGTCGCTGCGGGCAGCATATATTCTATTTTTTGAATAGCCAATTATATATCTATCTGGGTACGTTCTGCTCTGGTTGCTTTACATATATAAATATTATATTATATAATTGAAATTGAGAAAAGTGGAAATTAAGAAAGATTTTCTTATTGAAAAGAATCAAGAAAATTTTTTTATTATTTCGACTTTCTTATGTCATTAGGGAAACATCATTTGAGATCCAAATCTAAGAATCATTCATGAATCATGAATTCGCAGTCAAGTCACAAGTCAATAGTTAATGGTTCCAAATTTTCATAAATTTTTTTGTGACAGAAAGCCCACATTTTCCGTTTCAATAGAAAGGATAGAGGAAGTTTTTAGGTATTGTGTATTTGGCGAGACTATAAAAAAAAGAAGTCGAAGGGATGGATCTAAAAAAGGAATGGTTTCTTTTGGTTAAGGCAAACGGGATTCAAGATGCAAGGAAACAAAAAAAGAAGTTCAGTAATCTTCCCCAAAGCAAAAAGGGGGTAATAGTGTCATCTATTTTTTTGGCGACATGGCCGAGCGGTAAGGCGGAGGACTGCAAATCCTTTTTTCCCCGGTTCAAATCTGGGTGTCGCCTGATCAACAAAAGACCAAAAATCCCTTTTTTTTTATTGATATAACTAACCGAAATACTCCCTAACAGGGGGCGGCAATTGCTACGTGCTTGATTCGAAGCATATGGAGGCTCTCCAAAGATCTGTAACTTTTTGTGTCTAGGATTCAAAAAAGGACGTATTATGAAGGGAGTCGAGAAGTCTTGATAACCCGCGCACACTACTAATAGAATATTTACTAGCCTTTAATTAGATTGGATAACCAAAGGGGAGTCTAAGTATTAGTCATTTCTCAAAAATTACTTTAGTCTACAAAGTCACGACTGTCTTTGATCAGATATTCGACCAATATTTGATATTTGATTGTATAATTTAATATAAAAAAAGTGGCAAAAAAACTTCTGTTCAGCAACCCCCGGTCAAGATTATAATCGACTGTCTCTCCATTTTAGAGACTATACAGATCAAATGTGAAAAAAATAGAGGTATATGTGTGATAGATAATTATCTACCTTGGTTATGGTTATATAATATAGTTTTTATTTTTTTATTCCATTCCGTTTTTTATGAATTAATTTTGGAGGGTAACAAAAGAATAGGTCTTTTTTTCCTACATGCTATATTAATAAGACTCCCTCGGCCGCGGGGGTCATTGCATCTTTTGCTTGTGCTTAATCTTTCCCAATTCGACTCGAAATCATAATGATAAGAAAATTTGGATACAAATTTTTTATAAGTGCATTTATTGGATTGGTTCATTAAATAAAGAGTTTGCGGCAAGAATCCCCTTTTGACTATACACCCCGGATTGCACTATTATTAGTGAACAAGAATGGAATAATTCTTTCATATTCATAGAGATAGGGGACATAATTCACATGGATATAATAAGTCTCGCTTGGGCTGCTTTAATGGTAGTCTTTACCTTTTCCCTTTCACTCGTAGTATGGGGAAGAAGTGGACTTTAGAAGTACTATTAAATTAATGTAATTGCGGTAAGTAATCAAATCAAACTTTATGAATTGTTTTATAGATCATTTTAAGATCATTTTACAAAGCGTTTTGTTTGAACTTGAACGTTTAAAATGAGAATAATGTCAATCAAACAGATATTTCAATGATTCCCATGTTTGTATTTTGGAAGGGGATACGGGTGGGGGTGGTAAGAAAGGAAAATTTTCCAAAATTCTCTATTTCGCCGCAGGGCTCTTATCAGGCTTTCTTATCAGACTTATATTGGGACAATGAGTAACAACAGAACAGACCACTTCTTATTATTTGTATTTAATTTGTTTGCCTCTTTAAAGTAAAGAAAAAGATGTTCTGTTAGTAATATTAAGCGGATGCGTACTTTCTAGGTTAAAGAACATATACACAGTTGTTGTTCAACAAGATACTACGCATAATAAAATCTTGCTCCGGGCGAGTCACATATTATGTACTGATCTCTTGCTTTATTGTTGTAGAAATTGGATTTATGCTTTATCGACATCGACTCATTTCATATCGTGATTCAAGTGTTACAAATTGGTAATGTTTACTGCTCCTTTTAGAAATTTGAAGAAGTTCCCATACTCCCTTCCGTTATCGACTCAATCAAGTACTTCTTTGAAATGCTAAAAAAAGATTCAAGATTACTGGCTTTTATTTTCTTAAATTAATGGGCGCGCTGCCCAGAGACTTTTTACTGACTTCTTTTCTAATAGGATAGTATGGTAGAAAGAAATATATCAATCTTTCTACCATATTCTCAAATCTCAAAGAAGACTGTTGATTCTAGCCTGCGTATTTAATTGAAGATTTAAGAAACGAAATTGGAATCCTTTGTTTATTTCTTAAATCATTCTCATTGATAAGGACCTAAGAAGTCAAGTTTCATTCAAATTAATTGTTTTGGCTGACTGTTTTTACATATATGATAAGTAAAAAAGCAGTAGGAACTAGAATAAAGAGTGCAGTAGCAATAAATGCGAGAATATTTACTTCCATAATCTGATTGGTTTTTACTTCGCAATAACTCGGGATTTAATCCCATAGAGATAATAAAAATTTCAACTGTAAATTCAACGGGATGAATTACATCTCGATGATATTGAATTGCATCAATATTGGGCTATCAAATCACTTCGTCGTCGTGAATTTAATATTTAATAGTATAACATAGGAAGATCCTTTATCCATACTAAAAAAAATGAAATGCGTAATTGAATCAAGAAATCTTTATATTTCTTATTCTTTTCCACTCTTTCGACAACCTGCCGTCTTCTTAATCATCGAATGAAATCTCATCTGACCGTTTTTCGCTTACATTGCATTGACCCCATAAAAAATAACAACAATAGAAGTGAAATGAAAGGGGGAAAGGGGTTAAACTCGAAACTCCTATTTTTTTATGATATAATTTTATTACATACAAGAAAAATAAAAATGTTAAAAAGCCAAATTCAGGTTCAATTTTGTAGTGTACAAGACAAGAATTCTAGTTGTGTATGTGCTCCCGAGAAACGTCTGAGACTCTATCCCATTCCCGTTAGATAGAGGCAATAAATTTAAAGATCAGACGCAGTACGCTATACTTTGGAATCCGGAATATATGTTCCAAATAATTGGACTAAGAAAATTCTATCTTTCTTCCCAGCAATCGGTACTAGTTGAAGTAATTTAGATTTTTGTTTGTGTTTGATGAGAAATAACGAAAAAAGAAAAAAAATCTCTATTGAGAAGGTTGAATGACTGAAATTCTATAATCTATATCTATAATAGAATTTCATTCTATTCATTTCGTTGTGCCTCTTTTGCCATAAAATGCAAAATGAATAGATGAGTTTATGTGTTTATTTGATCCGTCGGGACTGACGGGGCTCGAACCCGCAGCTTCCGCCTTGACAGGGCGGTGCTCTGACCAATTGAACTACAATCCCAGGAAATAGGGTATACCACATCAATATTTTGAGGATTGAATTCAAACCTTTTTTCGTCTTGTAACAGAGACACGGGTTATATAGTGATATCACCATGGCTATGCACGTTCTTTTGGATGAGAGCGACACAAATTACATGACTAGTGATCCTTTCCTTAATTACAAATCGATAATAAATTTTTCGATAAAAAAGATTTCCTTTTTCGTTTCCTTAGACTTTTTTTATATTTACAGATAATGATATGAATCTCGATCATTATATTATCTAGATCCGAATCCGCATTTTTTTGAACAAAAAAATCGAGCAGGTAGATATATAGAAAAATAGAATTCTTTTATTCCCACATATAGTATGTTCGGGAAGACAAAAATGTTCATCTCAAGGTCTTTGAGCGAATTCTTGGGCCGAGCTGGATTTGAACCAGCGTAGACATATTGCCAACGAATTTACAGTCCGTCCCCATTAACCGCTCGGGCATCGACCCAGAAAAAACCCATTCCATTTTCAATGTTAGGCTTATTGATGATGCACGCTCAACTTCCTTTTGTAGTACCCTACCCCCAGGGGAAGTCGAATCCCCGCTGCCTCCTTGAAAGAGAGATGTCCTGAACCGCTAGACGATGGGGGCATGCGTGTCCGACCGCCATCATACTATAAGCATAGTATCAACAGTTTTTCGAAATTGTCAATAGAGACAATCGAATATAAGAATATGATAAAAAATGAGGGTCGGCTTGATTCATTGAAGTAATAGTTTAAAAAGATCAATTCAATTTACTTTATTCTATAGTATAGTCTATAATAACTTAAACTTATTATTTATTATATTAACTATTAAATTTTATTTTATATTTTATTATTTTATATTAATATAGGGGGAGGGAGATAGCTTTTCCACATAGTGACTCATTTGGGAATTCTGATAGTTAAAGGGCCCCTTTAACTCAGTGGTAGAGTAACGCCATGGTAAGGCGTAAGTCATCGGTTCAAATCCGATAAGGGGCTTTTTACTTTTTTTCCTAAAACCCGAGTCATAGTATTCAGATTTGAGCGTAGAATGGATTTGCTTCTTACTATTTTTAAAGAAAAAAGGAAACAACTGTATAATATAAGTATAATACGTTCGAGTAGTTGAACATTTATTCATTATACTATACTGAAGAATTTTTAGCGAAGTCGTCTAGTGAATCACCCAAGATGCCTATTTTTTTTATTATTTCAACCTAGTCCGTTGGAAAGGTTCTAAATAAACAAAAAAGGGAAAAGTAAGCAGACCTGACCTATTGAATCGGGACTATATCCGCTATTCTGATAATAAAATTAGATCGAGATGGAATTGGAACGGCTGATCCTTTTTTATTTCATTTCTTTGGACTGCGCACCAATTTGTCGATATTTCCGATTCCATTTTTGTATTCCTCGATATTCCATAAGAATAAAAAGAATCAATTTGCTATCCCCCACCTTCTCTATGAAGTC